TAAAGAGAAATAGAATCGAAAACCCCAAACTCGGATTTATTCTCCACTCGCCACCATTCTATTGTCTGAAAAAAGATATCATATGTATCGATATCGAACTCTTTTGATTTCATATATCAAGCCATAATGGGATAGATATAGAAATTATTGAAAAAAATGAATCTTGACTTGTATTATGGAAATAAACCCTTCTCTGCGAACGAGCAGAATAGCATTAATCCTCTGAGATATCCTAGGAACAAGACTACGGAATCAGCAATATCGACAGATTCGGGTGGAGTCTAAATAACTATGAAATAAAAAAGATCCACTTTTCCAAGTTTATCTCTATCGAATTTGAATATCAGAATAGTGGATAAAGTCATGAATCAATAGGTTAGGTCTACTTACTCTTTTTTTTCATTTTTCTATTTTCGATTAGAATAGATTGTGAGGGCAAATAGAAAATAGGCAGGAATATTTGGTAATTTAAACGACGACTTATCTTATTACTTATTCTAAGTCATTCTAATCTAATAGACAAATGTTAAGAATAACAAAATGCTATAAATATCTCTATTTTTACGTTCGAATATATTATTCGAATAGAGTCTAAAAAAGACTGGTGTTTTTGGATGAAAGAAAAAAGCCCCTTATCGGATTTGAACCGATGACTTACGCCTTACCATGGCGTTACTCTACCACTGAGTTAAAGGGGCTCCTTTGGCTCAATTCATGAATCAATTATTAATATGCACATACAAGATATATCTATTCTATAGAGATATGTTGTATAATTTATATTATATAGATTATATATTACATTTCATTAATATTACATACTAAATAAAGATTCCATGTCATATATCTAAAATGATATATAGATTAGATCGAAAAAATCTATTATTATGTAATAAATATATATCCATTAGACTCAGCAATAGACTCAGAATGGATATGGTTGATTCCAGAACGAAAAATTGGATTTATTTAGATATTATTCTAGGGTATAGGTTGAACATACGGGTTGAGAAATAAAACTGGAATGAATTGTTTCAAGACTGAGATTGACTTCTCTATTTCTATTCTATATAATATATATTCTAATAAATCAATAATTAATTTGATTCATATAATCTTCAAAATGAACAAATATGAAAGATATTTGATCGAATCATATGATAAAAAGGTGCAACTTATCCGCCGAATCAAACAAATTCTTTAAGAAAAGATTTTGAGAAATTATATGAAAGAGGGAAAGACCTTTCGAGTCTAATCAGACTCTTCCGTTATATTGACAATATAAAAAGACTTATGATATGATAATCATCGTATCATATAATATGATGGTGGTTGGGCAAATATGCCCCCATCGTCTAGTGGTTCAGGACATCTCTCTTTCAAGGAGGCGGCGGGGATTCGACTTCCCCTGGGGGTAGGGTACTACGAAAAGAGGTTGATCTAGGCTTCTAACTAAGCCTAGAATGGCTTCTTCCTGGGTCGATGCCCGAGCGGTTAATGGGGACGGACTGTAAATTCGTTGGCAATATGTCTACGCTGGTTCAAATCCAGCTCGGCCCAAGAATTCCCTGATCCGCCATGAAATCATATAGACTTTTTCCTTGTTCGTCAAAAATGACAGATATTAACGAATAAAAAAATTTCGGATATATCCTTACCGCTTGAATTGCTCTGGTCCATTTTTTTGTTAGCAAAAATTCCTATTTTGCTAAGAACTCTAATCTCAATTTACGATTTTCAAAATAGTCTTATATCTTATATATAATAATAACCTATAATAAAAACCGAATAAAGAAAAAACTCTTTTTTAATGATAAAGATTGGTTTTCATTCCATTTTGACAGTACGGAACTAATAATATTAATATGTTATGTGTCGCTCTTGATAAAGTATCGATATATCAGTATATCCCTCGTGCCTCGGTGATCCTTATAAAACCGAGATTCTAATCAAAATTGAAATTGTTTAGTTTCAATGCAAGTATAAATCGATATATGTATACTCGATAGCTTGATTTCCTGGGGATTGTAGTTCAATTGGTTAGAGCACCGCCCTGTCAAGGCGGAAGCTGCGGGTTCGAGCCCCGTCAGTCCCGACGGAATAAAATCAATCAAATAAAAGCCAATAACATGAAAAAAAGGATCCAAACTCTTTTTAGAGAGAATGAATCTTTTTTTTAGAGAAGTGCTATCGAAGACAGACTATACATAGTGAACGTTGCTAGAATATTCAATCCTTTTTATATCTTAGTAGTAGTATAATACTACTAGGACTTTTTTAGGATACTTGTTTGATTTGTTTTCCACGCAAATTAGATCATTAAAAAAAGTAGTTAACTCCTTCTTCTTTTTTATTTAGCTTCTAATGTTTGTTTGAGTTGGTTTGTTTGTAACCAACGGAAATGAAACGTAAAGAGTATTCAAATACTACTTCATCAGATGAATCTACAAGGAATGGGGTCTAAGTTATAGAAAAACAAGAAAGAAGGAGAAAATAAATAAGAAAAAAATAAAAAAGAATCCAAAAGAGAAAGGAAGTCCATTGAATTTTCGGGGTGAGAATTTGCTCATCTCTATGGGATTAAATCCCGAATTATTGCCTAATAAAAATAAAAGAGATTATGGAAGTCAATATTCTCGCATTTATTGCTACTGCACTCTTCATTCTAGTTCCTACTGCCTTTTTACTTATAATATATGTAAAAACCGTGAGTCAAAGTGATTAAGTTGAATGAAACTTGATTGTTTTTTTGAGGCACCTATTGCAGAAATCAAAAGGATTAATTGGAATTTTGCGTCGTAAGTGGAATGCGAATTAGCGGGATACTCTTATATGAGATCCGATAGTATGGTAGAAAGCATCTTTCTACCATACTAGCTAGCATACTCCCAATTATGCTTATTGGAATGGAAGAAGTTGTATATTATATACTTTATATCTTTCTATTTGATGTATACATAAAATATATATACATCAAAAAAAAAGAAAGGTCAAAAAGTGTGTCTATAAAACAAAAACAATCCATACAGCTTGATTCTTCACGTCAATCAATTAGTAGTGCCTTTAGAGTCCACTTCGCCCCCATACTACGAGGGACAGAGAAAAAGTAAAGACGACCATTAAAGCAGCCCAAGCAAGACTTACTATATCCATGTAAATTATGTCTCCTGTCTCTATGAAGGATATTCCACTAGTGTTCACTAATAATAGTGGGATCAATGGCGCATAGTCAAAAAAAGGGGATTATGACCTAACGCCGTTGATGAAAGGCTCCATCAAATCCGCTTCCAAAGAGTGATACTCTTTTTCTAGTGGAATCGTAAGGGGGTAAGCATAAAAAAATACGCAGTCACACGTTTGGAAATATTAGGGGAATCCGCGGAATATTAAGATAAGATGTAGAAAAGCTATTCTTTCTTTTCTTTTATCTATTTTAGTTAGGTTAAGTATTAGGTAAAAAATTCGGGAAAAGCCCTCTAAATGAATTTAGATTCAGGAGTAGCTAACGATCTACTCCATCCCTCTGTTTCCCGTTTCATCTAATCATTACTGTCTAATATTGAGCTCCGGGATCAACCCATCAGGATCACTTATTCATTCTTGATTCTGGTTTATTGAAAAGAAATTCATTCTTTTTGCATTTTTTCTAGGTGTAGTGCATCTTATCTATCAAAAAGAGTCAATTTTCCATCAGGCTATCGAATTGAATTCAAGAACCAGTAATGAAACACCCCATTACGTAGTGGAATGGAATCAGGAAATCCTTATATGAAATCTTTTTCATTCAACTACTCGAATCCTTCGGGAAATCTTACCCAGAATCCTAAAGGCAAGCATTTCTAGCACTTTCTGTTTCGAAAAAGGAACTTCCAGATGTTTAGAATCAAGCAAGTAGCCAAAGGCCTTTTGCTTCTGCTGGAGAAAAACTAATCGAGTTATATCAGCCAACAAATCAAATACAAGCAAATCAAATACAAGATTTTCTCCTTTTTGTTGATCAGGCGACACCCGGATTTGAACTGGGGAAAAAGGATTTGCAGTCCCCCGCCTTACCGCTCGGCCATGTCGCCAAACCAAAATAATACCTTACGAAATAGATGAGAATAGTCTCTCTTTCTTTGGATGGGATGTGGGATTACTTAATTTCTTTCTTTTTTATTTTTTCATTTTGAATCCCATTTTGTTTAATCCCTTGCCCGAAATAAACCCATCGTTTTTTGTCTTGGGTCCATTCCTTTGGTTATATGTTTATATGGATAGTATCTCAAAACATAAATATCCAAAAGCTCTTCCTTTTGATATTGAAAAAAACTTAATGTGATTTTTCCGCCACCAAAGTCATAATTCGGGGCAAATTGGAACCATTAACTATGAAATGTAACTTGAGATTGATGAATTATTCTTGTATTTGAATTGAAAATTTGAGATTCCTAATCCCTATTTTAGAATCCCTATTCTATTATATAATCTAATACTAATTAATAATATATAAATTGATATATTGATAGTTAACTAAGATAACCCGTATTAATTCTTTTCAATAAACCAATTTCCATTCTGTTTGCAACTAAAAGTCGATGGAAACCCCAGAGCAGAAATGCTTATACAAATAGCTAATCGCCCATCTTCCCCCTATATGATATGATCCCGATAGCAAATTCTCAGTAAATTGCCGTGCTTCCATTTTTCCTTGAATAGCAAATTGACTAGAAGATAACAATTTAGCTATAGTGCGGTATGTGCGGTCTCGAATCCACCCGCAATAAAAATGAAGGAGGAAAGATATCTAACATATCTATAGAAACGTATAAATAGATAGCTATCTCCGCACATTTAATAAATACAAGCCCTATTCATTACTATGTCGCGCACTTTGTTTGATCCGATTTCTTGGACTCAAAAATGGGGATTTCCTGTTAGATGAAATATCTCTTTGCTGCGAATCTTTTGTTGAAGAATAAAATCCATCCATAAGTTAAGTAATAAAAAGATATTAACTC